TTTGTCTTGGCAGAATAAGTGCATTAAATTTAGAATTTAAATATATGGAAAACTTCCATAGACAAAAATTGCAAATATTTTTTTGTTTTTTATTTTTATTTTATTAATAAAGTTAATGAATTGTTCGAGAATAATCACAATTTTGATTTCATTAGAAATATTAGTTTGAACGATTTTTTTGTTTATGATTTATATAGAAAAATCTATTATTTCTATTTCTTTGTTTCTATTGTTTTCATGTATGTTGATTTGTGAAGGAGTAGTTGGTTTAACTATTTTATCAAAGTTATATAAAAACTATAGCTCTTTTAATCTAGATAAAAGAATATATTATTAAGTTAAGGGAAGTAATCCCTTCTTTGAATTAAAAATTCAATGCTTTAAAATAAGCTTTTAACTTTTATAATTTAAAGATAAAAAATTTTTATTTATAGTTATGGAAAATTTTTGTTCATTATATATTTTATTATAAAACAAATTTATTCTTCTCAGTTATGGAAAATAAAATTAATGAAAAGAATTATTAATTTAAGTACCTTTTGTATCAGGGCTTAAGGAATAAATTTGATTATATCTTTTTCCCGAAAAAAAAGGATCTTGTAAAATTAAAGGTTAAAGTTAAAATTTTATCTTAAAATTTTTACAAGATGTGATAAATCATTCGGCTTTTTTTATATCTGGTTATTCATTATAAGAATTTAATTCTTTTACTATAAGTATTGTGAAATATTTGTAGAAATAAATTATTTCAGGGATAAGCTTGAAATATATCAAATAAAATAAAATTCAATAAAAAAGTGAATTTTTTTAATTATTGTTAAAAACTGAATTATTTTTATTAAATTTAAATAATTAATAATAATCTTAAGATAAGTAATAAATATAATAATTTTTAATGAACTAGACAAAAAATTAACCCACCTGTTTATTAAAAACATGTCCTTTAGAAAAAAAATTAAAGGTCTGACCTGCCCCCTGCTTAAACAAGTTAATGGCTGCGGTATTTGTGACTGTACAAAGGTAGCATAATAAATCGTCCTTTAATTAAGGTCTAGAATGAATGGTTTGATGAGGTTAAATTTGTATCAATTGTTATAAATTAATTTTTTCTGTTAGTAAAAAAACTGACATTTTTCGAAGGGACGAGAAGACCCTTTAGATCTTAAAAATCGTACGACAAGATAATGTGGAACGATTTTTTTCTTGGGATGAGACTAATAAAATAAACTATAGTAAAAAAAAAGATAAATAAATCAAAAAAGAAAGAAATAATTTTATATTTATAAAAGAAAAAGTTACCTAAGGGATAACAGCATAATATTAATAAGAAGATCTTACTCTTATTAATGTTTATGACCTCGATGTTGAATTAAAATTTCTTCAAATAGAAAAAGATTTGATAGTTAGCCTGTTCGGCTATTAAAATTTTACATGATTTGAGTTTAGACCGACGTGAGTCAGGTCAGATTCTATCTTTCGATTTGGTATTCTTCTTTTGTACGAAAGGATCAAGAAGAAATAATTATTATTTTTAGAAAAGTTTTATAAACATTAGAATTTGAATCTAACATTCGTAATTTGATTTACGTTCTAAAAAGGATGGCCGAAAAAGGTATTATACTGTAAATATAATTATGAATAATATATTCTCCTTTTATTGCCTATAAAAGTTCTTTGTTTTCAAGATAGAAATTCTCCTTTAATAATACATATTAACCATCTTCATGACCATATTATGGTTGTTATTATTATGATTATTTCTATTGTTATATATGTATTATTGACAATTGTTATAAACCCTTGCTCAAATCGATTCTTTTTCGGTAGAGAAGTGTTGGAATTAATTTGAACTTTGGCTCCTAGAATTGTATTAGCAATTTTAGCTATTCCATCACTTCATATTTTATACTTAATAGATGAATTAAAACCTATGATTAGTATTAAGTCTATTGGTCACCAGTGGTATTGGTCATATGAGTATGGAGATTTATGTAGAATTGAGTTTGACTCATATATGATTATAGAACAAGATTTAGAATTAGGTATAATGCGATTGTTAGAAGTAGATAATCGGACAGTAATTCCTGTAGGAATAGAAATTCGGATACTAATTACATCTACTGATGTAATTCACTCATGAACTATTCCTACACTGGGGGTAAAAATAGATGGAGTTCCTGGTCGTTTGAACCAAATTTATTTATCAAGTAATATTTGTGGTTTAATGTATGGTCAGTGTTCAGAAATTTGTGGAAGTTTTCATTCATTTATACCTATTTGTTTAGAAGTTTTATCTGAGTCTCGATTTATATCTTGGTTGAATCTTATGATTAAATAAAAATGGAGCAAGAAGTTCTATTCTTGATTTCTAATCAAAGATTAAATTAGTTAAATTCTAATTTTGCTCTTAAAATAATAAGTTAAAAAAACTATTACTCTTCAAAAGTGAAAATGGGAATTATTTCTCTTATTTTATAGTTGAATTTTAAACTGATGTGGCAGAATAAGTGCATTAAATTTAAAATTTAATTATAAATATAAATTATTTCTTCAGTAATTATGAAAATAGTAAAAAATTCAATATCGATTAACAGTGTTTTATTTAATATTCCTATTCCTGCTAGAATTTCATTTATGTGAAATTTTGGTTCATTATTGGGGATATGTTTGATAGTTCAAATTTTTTCTGGTTTGTTTCTTTCTATACACTATAATACTTCTATTGATGATGCTTTTAATAGAGTTTTATCTACATGTAATGATGTTAACTTAGGGTGATTGATTCGTTATATTCATGCTAATGGAGCCTCAATATTTTTTATACTTGTATACTGTCATATTGGTCGAGGTTTATATTTTGGGAGTTTCAATATAACCTTGACTTGATTTTCAGGAGTGATTATTCTTTTATTATTAATGGGTACCTCATTTTTAGGTTACGTTTTACCTTGGGGACAGATATCTTTTTGAGGAGCAACTGTTATTACTAACTTAGTGAGAACTATTCCTTATGTAGGAGATCAGTTAGTTTATTGGTTATGAGGAGGGTTTTCTGTTAGTGAACCTACACTAAATCGATTTTTTTCTATTCATTTTATTTTGCCGTTTGTTTTAATGATAGTGGTCTTAGTTCATATTTTCTCCCTTCATAAAAGAGGAAGAAGGAATCCTTTGGGAATTTCTCCTAATTGTTTAAAAATTTCTTTTCATCCTTATTTTTGAAATAAAGACGTTTTGGGATTTGTTGTTGTATTAATTATTTTTACCGTTACATTAATTTTTCTCCCTGATGTATTCATAGATCCTGATAATTTTTCTGTAGCAAATCCTATATCAACTCCTGCCCATATTCAACCGGAGTGATATTTTTTATTTGCTTACGCAATTCTTCGGTCTATTCCTACTAAATTAGGAGGGGTAGTAGCATTAGTATTTTCTATTGTAATTTTATTTATTATTCCCTTTATTAGAAGAGGAAAAAATAAAAGACTTAATTTTTATCATAAAATAATTGTTTTAATACAAGTTTCTAATTTTCTTTTATTAACGTGATTAGGAGCCATACCAGTAGAATTTCCATTTTTAATAATAAGAAAAATTTTTTCTTCCATGTATTTTATTTTTATAATTTTATTAGCTATTTAATTTGATAATTTGTTAAAAACTTGAAGTTACAGAAAATAGTTTTATAAAAATATTTGTTTTGGAGGCAAATGATCCTCAAAAGAGGTTTTCTGACAATAAGGTATCCTTCTTTAAGGTTTTCTCCTTTGCAAAAGGAGAAACAAAATTTTATACCCTTTAAATTGTTTTAAAATGGTAAAATCTCTTTATTACATGTAAGTAAGTTCAACTTCCAATTGATTAGACCCTTTGGGAAGAGATAAAATAAGTTCAGATTTAGTTAAATTATAACGTTTCATTTACGCTGAAAATTTCCTTATACGGAATCTGAACAGAAAATTGTTTCTGAATTAATTATGGGTTTCATCCTTTTCATATTGTTTCTATTAGTCCATGACCTATTTTATGTTCTTTTTCTATTATATCTTTTGTGATTAATTCTTTGTATTATATAAATAAATTTTTGACTTTAGATTTACTTTTAGAGTCATTATTGTCTTTAATTTTAGTTATTTTTTGTTGATGGCGTGATGTCATTCGAGAAAGAACGTTTCAGGGTTTTCACATGAAAAAAGTGTGTTTTGGTTTATATATAGGAGTTTCAATATTTATTATTTCAGAAGTAATATTTTTCTTTTCTTTTTTTTTTGGTTATTTTTTTTCTAGTTTAGTCCCAGACGTAGAAATTGGATGTTCATGACCACCAGTGGGAGTTCAATCTTTAAGGTTCATAGATGTTCCATTATTAAATACAATAATTCTTCTATCTAGAGGAATTTCTATTACTTGGTCCCACCATTCTTTATTGGAAAATAATTTTACTAACTGCTTATTAGGGATAATTTTCACTGTTATCTTAGGTTTGATTTTTACTTTTTTTCAATTTATAGAGTATTTAGAGTGTTCTTTTTCTATAGCTGATAGGGTTTATGGGTCACTTTTTTATATTTCTACAGGCTTTCATGGAATTCATGTAATTGTAGGCACATTATTTATTATTGTTTCTTTTATTCGAATAATGAAATATCATTTTTCCATTCACCATCATTTGGGGTTTGAATTTTCTATTTGATATTGACATTTTGTAGACGTAGTGTGATTGTTCTTATTTTTAAGAGTATATTACTTATAATAATAAGTAAATAATTTTTGATCAACCTTATCGGGCAGACACCACGGTAAGGTACAGTACACAATTTCATCCTCCTCCTCTTTCACGTCTCTCTCTTCTATCTTCTTCTTCATCGTATTCATCCCTACCTATGCATGGCATTGGTAGTAAGGATTTCTCCGTCAAGGAGAAACTTACTATCTTATCAGGGTTCGCCCTACAAATTCAGTAGTTTATTTAAAACATCAAATTTTACGTTTGAAGAAGAGTAATTCTTGAATTTATAATTATAAAAAATAATTCAACAAAATTTAATTTATACTTTTAAAGTATATGTCTTTTTGACTAAATTATTAATTAAATTAGTAACATATCGAAAAAAAAGAAAGAAATCACCAGAAAAGAAAAAAAAGAAGATCTTTGAATAAATAATCAATTAAATGATGATTTGAATTTCAAACTATAAAAAGAATGATTCAATAAACCAAAACTTATCATGGAATAGAATGAGTTAATAAAGACATAAAATAAAACAAGAAAAATTACTAAAAAAGAATAATTAAATAAACAAATAATTCTTAACAATTCCCCAATAAATGATAAAGAAGGTGGGGCGGATATATTCATTGCTCAAGCAATGAATCTTAGTAAAAAATAACTTTGAAAAATTGTTAATATTCCTTTTCCGATTAAAATCCTTCGAGAGTGAATTTTTGAATAAACTTCTGTTACTAAATAAAATAAAATACAAGATGTTATTCTGTGAGAAAATATGATAATTATAACTGATTTGGTTGAAAGTAGTTTTATTGAATTTAACCCAAGAAGTATAAAATTTATGTGACTTACAGAAGAATAAGCAACTATTACTTTTATATCATCTGAACTAATCACTATAAGTGAAGAAATTAAAGTTCCCAATGAAAAAATAATAAATAAAACAGCAAAAAATCTTCTTCTAAATGATTTTTTGAAAAACAATATAAACCGTAATATCCCATAGCCTCCTATTTTTAATATTAAACCAGCTAAAAGCATTGATCCTTCTAAGGAAGCTTCTACATGAGCTTTAGGAAGTCAAGAATGTAAAAAAAATGATGGGATTTTTACTAAGAAAGAAATAAATATTATGAAATAAAATACATTTTTTTCCATTACTAAATCAAAATTTCTAAATAAAAATATTCTCCCAGTTCATCGAATACAAAAATAATTTATTATGTATATTAAGACTATAAAAAAAGGAAAAGAAGAAATAAGTGTATATATAAGTATTCAATATATTGATTTTAATCGTTCAGCTTGATTACCGAAAAATATTATTATTATTATCATAGGAATTAAACTGAATTCAAATATCAAAAAAAAAAGTATTAAATCCCCCGACATAAAAAAAAGGGAGGTAGTAATTATTATGGAAATAATAATTAACTTTATAAGTTTTTTCGAACAAATTAAAAATAAAATTAAGTAAATTCTTATAGATATAAATATTATAATGTTCCTTAACCAATCTTCCGTAAATAAAAAAGAAAAAAAGTTTGATCTAATGAATAATTGATATAATATTATCATTCTTAAAAAAAAAAGTAAAGAATCTACAAAAAGGAAAAAGAATAAAGATAAAAAACAGATTAATATTTCAGTAATTCACATTATTGTGTTATACTAAATGGAAATTTTCTTTTTATTGAAAATAAAATGTTTTATTATAAACTATAGTATAATAAGAGTCAAATTTAGTTAGTAGTTAATTGTGGTACTATTTCGTTACAATGATTTCTAGGAGGAAATCCATTTACTCATTCAATAGAAATAGGAATTTTACATCTAAACACAACCAGTCGTTTTGAAATTAGCCTTTCAAAAATTAAGAACATCATTATAAATAAACTGATAATAGATAAAGTAGAACCTAAAGAAGAAATTACATTTCATGAACTAAATATATCTGGGTAATCTATATACCGACGAGGTATTCCTGCTAATCCTAAGAAATGTTGAGGAAAAAAAATTATGTTTACCCTAATAAAAGTTACAAAAAAATGAATTTTTAAAAATTTTGAATTAAGATAAACTCCAAAAATTAATGGGAACCAATGGAATAACCTAGCCATAAATGCTACTATAGCACCCATGGATAAAACATAATGAAAATGAGCTACAACATAGTAAGTATCGTGAAGAGCAATATCAATTGATGAGTTAGCTAGTATTACCCCCGTAAGACCTCCGATTGTAAATAGAAAGACAAATCCTAACCTTCATAATGAAGATACTGACCAATTAATATTCCTTGCAAATAAGGTGGATATTCATCTAAATACTTTAATTCCAGTAGGAACTGCAATAATTATAGTTGCTCCGGTGAAGTAAGCTCGTCTGTCCACATCTATACCTACAGTAAACATATGATGTGCCCATACAACAAATCCTAAAATACCAATAGATAACATGGCATAAATTATTCCTAAAGAACCAAACACCTCTTTTTTTCCTCTTTCTTCGCAAATAATATGAGAAATTAGACCGAAACCAGGAAGAATTAAAATATATACTTCAGGATGTCCAAAAAATCAAAATAAATGTTGGTATAAAATTGGATCTCCTCCTCCCATAGGATCAAAGAAAGAACAATTAATATTCCGATCTAGAAGTAACATAGTAATTGCTCCTGCAAGAACCGGTAAGGAAAGTAATAATAAAAAAGCAGTAATTAAAATTGATCAACAAAATAAGGGTAGTAAAAATATAGATGATAATCATATATTTATAATAGTACAAATAAAATTAATAGCTCCCAAAATTGAACTTAAACCTGCTAAGTGTAAAGAAAAAATTGAAATGTCTACAGAAATTGATGCTTGACTTGATAAGGGGGGGTATACGGTTCATCCTGTTCCAGTTCCTTCTCCTATAAAAATTCTTATTAATAAAAATAATAAAGAAGGAATAAGTAATCAAAATCTAATATTATTTATTCGAGGAAATGCTATATCTGGAGAGCCAATTATTAAAGGAACTAACCAATTAGCAAAACCTCCAATTATAATTGGTATAATTATAAAAAAAATTATTAAAAAAGCATGAGATGTAACGATTACGTTGTAGATGTGACCATCATTAATATAATTAGTTATCTGACTTAGTTCTATTCGAATAATCAGTCTTATACTATAACCTAATAATCCTGATCAGATTCCAAAAATCAAATAAAGTATCCCAATGTCTTTATGATTAGTCGAATAAAATCATTTTATCATTTATAAGAGGTAAGCAGAATACCATTATTGTCTCATCAAAACAATCCTTTTATCAGGCATCTTATAATTTTTCTTTGTTATTAATATACTTAGTATAAATTAAATTACACTTAGTTTCGACCTAAGAGATACCAAAAAGTAGTATGTAAAACAAATAAGAGAAGTGCTAATAAATCTATTCCACAATTATTTCCATGTACGTGATTATTAATTTTTTTTTTAGCTCTATGTGTAATTGTTTTTTGTCTTTCTTTGATAAATTTCTTTGTTCTAATTGATGAAAGTACTTTTAAAAAAACTCCAAAGAAAGATAAGATTTTCCAAAAACGAGAGGCATTAACCATAAAGTTGGTTAATTAATTAAAAAGTTTTGTCCTAGAAACTATTTGAAATTAAATAATTCTCTTAGTATTCAAAAGATTAATTTATATGTAAAATATTTATTTGTCAAATAAAAAAAACCTAAGAAACTAAGTATCTTTTAAACTCTCGATAGTTTATTATTATGTTATACTGTTGGTTGATTACTTTGAATTTATTGATTATATCTTTTTTCATGTGAATATTGTATATTGTTAATAATTATAGTATATTTTTTCAGTTGGATTTAGTTTCGTTTATGCAAGTATCATTCTCATTATCAATAATTGTAGATAAATACTCTTTGATTTTTATAATTATAGTTACAATAATCAGAACCATTGTAATAATTTATTCTATCTATTATATAATAGAAGAAAAAATGAAAAAAAAGTTCTTTTTATCGATATTTTTTTTTATTCTGTCGATAATAATCCTTTCATTTTCTGCTAATATTTTTTGATTGATAGTAGGGTGGGATGGTTTAGGTCTCTCTTCATTTATTCTTATTATATATTTTCAAAATTGAAATAGATTCAATAGATCTATAACTACATTTATATGTAATCGATTTGGTGACTTGTTTATACTTATTAGTATTGCTTTAATAGTTAACTTTTTATCTAATTTTTGTTTATCTTTTTTGAATTCAAACTTGTTTAGTTTTTTGTTTTGTTTTTTTATTATTGTTTGTGCTATAACTAAAAGTGCTCAAGTTCCCTTTTCTGTTTGACTCCCTTTAGCCATAGCAGCTCCTACACCTGTATCATCATTGGTTCATTCTTCTACATTGATTACAGCTGGAGTTTTTTTATGCATTCGATTTAGAAGTATTCTTATGGAAGTTCACTTTCTTTTTATTTTATCATATATTTCATCTTTTACTTTTATCATATCTGGCCTGTCAGCAATATATGAATACGATTTAAAAAAAATTATTGCTCTATCAACTCTTTCTCATATAGCATTGATTTTTTTTTTTTTAAGTATAAATAGATTTGAGTCTTCTATGATTCATTTGATTACTCATGCTATCTTTAAATCTTCTTTGTTTATAAGAGCAGGAGTTTTAATTCATGATTTCTGCAATAACCAGGATATTCGGACAATAAAAATTAAAACTAATAATATAAAACTTATTTTCATAATTATTATTCCTATTTTTAGAATAATAGGAATTTTATTTTTATCAGGATTTTATTCTAAAGAGTTAATGGGAATAACTATGGTTTGATATAATACAAAAAACTGTTATATTGGATTATATTTTATTGCTGTAGTTTTAACTTGTATATATTCTACACGTTTGTTATATATTTTAATTAATAACAAAATTAATAGTAACATATTATATAAAGAAGAGAATCAATCAATTTATTATATTTTATATGTTAGAAGAAGAATTTCGATTTTTTTAGGAGGATTTCTATTAAAATTAATTACATCTTTTTGGAAATTTCAAAAAGATGTAATCTTAATAAAATTGTTATTTTGATTGATTCTCTTCTTTATATTTATTGGAATATTAATAGGGTTTTTAATTGCGAAAAAAAATTATAAAAACAGTTTTATAAAAAATTTTATAAAGAAAATATGATTTGTATCTTCTTTTACATTTTTTTATCAAAACTATTTCTTTAAATTCAGAATGAGAGTAATGTTTTTAGATGTAAAAGGGTTAGTGGATAAAATAATTTATAATTGAATTGATTTATTCATAAAGACAAAAATGTTTTTAATAAAATTAATATCTATAAAATCCAATTACTTTCAACTTTTAAGAATAGTTTTAATATTTTTGCAATTTCTTGTAATAATAATCTCTTGTAACAGTTTTTGAAAACGGGGAATTGTGGTTTCTCAAGAAGGATGTTTCCTTTACAAGATAATATAATTTAATTAGGTTATATAACCATTTCCTCCATTAACAATGGAGTGCCTCAAATTTTGGCTTTAATTAATAAAATAAATTAATTAATACTTTTTATTATAATGTTTTAATGGTTACTAGAATATTTTCCATTTTTGATCCGTGTGTAAGATATACAAGCTTTCAATTTAAATGATTGATTTCATTAAGTTGAATAATAGTTATAACAGTTAAATTTATGAATTTAGATTATGTAAAATTATATTATTTGGTGGTTTCTAATTTTTTTATTTCATCATCAAAAACTTTATTAAAAAGAAGATATAAAGTTGTATCTGTTAAGATCGTCTCCGTTTTTACAATAATTTTAATATGTAATCAGTTAAGTATAGTCCCATTTGTTTTTGGTCCTACTAGACATTTATCATTTAATTCGGCTGTTGCTTTATCAAGATGGTTAGCAGGGATTATTACGATACTTTTAATTTCATTTAAAGATTCTGTTTCACATTTTGTTCCTTTAGGAAGACCAATATTTTTAACTCCTTTTTTATTTATTGTAGAGGTGATCAGTTGTTTAATTCGACCTGTAGCGTTAAGAGTTCGGTTAATATCAAATATAATGGCTGGACATATTATTATTGTATTATTAAGAAACCTTATTTGTAGGTTAAACTCTTATTATTTGATCCCAATTGAATCATTCATTTTTTTATTTGAGTTATGTATTTCTATTGTTCAAGCTTATGTTTTTTCAAGTCTCTTAGCTTTATACTATAAAGAGAATATAATAGTTTAAGAATTTTGAAAGGATCTTTAAGATCTTTTTTAGATTATGAGTCTAAAGACTTATAACTAGTCTACTTTCAATATACCATATGCCATGCATAGGTAGGGATGAATACGATGAAGAAGAAGATAGAAGAGAGAGACGTGAAAGAGGAGGAGGATGAAATTGTGTACTGTACCTTACCGTGGTGTCTGCCCAACTAATTAGTCTAAAAGAAGACATGTACTTTGAAAGTACAAAATAATTAAAAATTATTAGTTTGTGATTAAATTTATAGTTTTGACTTTGTTTATTATTTTTAGTTGTACTAACTGAGTAATTATATGAGTAGGTATGGAAATTATGACTTTCTTTTTTATTTCCTTGTACATGATAAAAAAGAATTTTTTTTTAATTAAACATTTTTCATGAAAATATTTTCTTATTCAGAGCATTTCATCAGCTTTAATATTTTTGTCATTTGTTATGTTAAAAGGTCTGTCGTTAATTTTTAGTTTGTCTTTTTTATCTTGTTTTTTAATAACTTTGGGAATAATAATTAAATTGGGAATACCTCCATTCCATAGTTGAATATTTAAGATTTGTGAAAATATGGAGTGAGATATGTTTTTTTTATTTAATACTATTCAAAAGATTAGGCCTATGATTACATTGATAACTTATGAAAGTTTTATGAAATTTGTAATATATTTTGTTATTTTTTCTTCTATTTTTAGAATTTTATGTATGTGGGAATATTCTATCCGTCGATTTATCTTGTTTAGTTCAATTTTGAATACAAATTGGATGTTAATATGTATAATAGCGAGAAAATTTGTGTTTTTGGAGTATTTAGTTTTTTATACATTTAGTATACTCTGTTTATGCAAATTATTAGAAAGTACATTTTCTGAAGAAGTAACTTATAGATGAATTTCTTCTTTTTGGGCTAATAAATTTATAACAATACTTTGTATTTTAACCATTTGTGGTTTACCTCCTTTTTTAGGTTTCTTTATCAAAGTAGAGCTCATTAATTATATAATTTCAATAAATTTTTTGTTGGTTTTTATAAATATAATGAGCTCTACTTTGATAATATATATATATTTACACATGTCTATAAGGATAGTGTCTATGTTAAAAGCGTCAAATGATTATTTAAAAAAAATGAAAAAAATTATAATTATTATTATTTTTTCTCAGATTGTATGAATCTTTATGTATGTTTAAAAATTAAGTTTTAACAAAATAAAAAATTATATTATTATGAATTGTAATCACAGTATTATTAAATATTGTTCTATGTTTTATTTCTATTATATTTTTAAAAAATGACATAAAACAAGACAGAAATGAGAGTTTTGAATGTGGAATGGAAACATTTTTTAATTTTAATTCATTTTATTGCTTGCATTTTTTTTTAATTGGAGTTTTATTTTTAGTTTTTGATATAGAAATTATTATTTGTATTCCAATAATTTTTTTAAATTTGGAAATGATTAAAATATTATTATATTGGAGATTAATAATAATTGTATTAATTGTTGGTTATTATTTAGAGTTAGCTATTGGAACTTTGAACTGGAAAGAATAACTTATTTTATTATTTCTACAATTCTTGTTAATTATTGTTGGATTATTGTTATCTGTTGCTTTTTTTTCTTTGTTTGAACGAAAAATATTAAGAGTAATTCAATTTCGAAAAGGTCCAAATAAAGTAGGGTTAATAGGTTTTTTTCAACCTTTTTCTGATGCAATTAAATTATTATTTAAAAGTAATGAAATACCAAATTTAAGGAATATATTTTACTATTTTGCACCAATAGTATTTTTTATTTTGTCAATTTTAATTTGAATTAGTATTCCCAGAAAGTGGAATTTATTCAATTTCTCTTCTAGTTTCATTTTCGTTATATTTCTCTACGGAATTCCCATTTATAGAATAATTTTTATAAGATGAATTTCTAATTCTAAATATTCCAAAATTGGCTCAATTCGTTCTGTAGCACAATCTATTTCTTATGAGATTATTTTGTCTTCATGTTTATTATTCTTGATAATAATAGTATATTCTTCTTCTATAAATTTATTATATTTTTATCAATCATACGTGTGACTTTTGTATCCTTGTTTTCCTATTTTTTTTATTATATTTATTTCTATTTTAGCTGAAAGTAATCGTTCTCCATTTGATCTAACAGAAGGAGAAAGAGAGTTAGTATCGGGGATTTTTGTTGAATTGGGAGGAGTTTGATATATTTTAATTTTTTTAGGAGAAAACTTGTATTTGTTATTTTCTTCATTTTTAATATCTTTTAGAATATTAGGAAATTCATTAATTGTTTTAAAGTTTGTAATTATTACTATATTAATAGTTTGAATCCGAGGAACTGTTCCTCGGATTCGCTATGATAAAATAATAGATTTGTGTTGAATTAGAATAATACCAATCTGTATATCTTTTATTTCTATTTTTTTTTTATTTCGATAATTAAAAAATTCAATAGTTTATTTAAAACATCAAATTGCAAATTTGAAGAAGTCTAATTCTTGAATTATAAATTTATTTTAGAAAAATTTAAGATTCATCAGACTTTTTGTCATTACTATCTTACAAAGATAAAGTTTTTTTTAAACTATGATGAATTAATTGCAGTCTATTTGTGTTTACTTAGCTCAAGGAGAGAGTGTTACTTTGAAGAAGTAAAGATATCATAATTGATAGTAAACAAATATTATGTTAATTTTGTCAGTTTTGATCTTATTTTTTATCTCATCTTCTTCTGTTATGATATTTTTTTTAATAATCATTAGTTTTTTAATATTTGGAGTTTTGATGTGATCAGTTTCTTTTAATTTTTTTTTATCTTTAATATTTTTTTTGATGACATTAGGAGGATTGTTAATTTTATTTTCGTTTATTCCAATGTTGGAATTTAATTTCAGAATGAAAAATTCATTTATGAAATTAGAATTATTGTTTTATTTATTTATTATAATTTTTGTATGGATAAAAATTAATTCTTTGGATTTAGTCAATTTTTATTTAAATTTTGATGATATTATAAAGTATTATATAAAAATAGACTTCACTGGTTTGTCGTTGTTTTTAATATTAATTATATTTATAATATTATTTATTTTGGACTCGATCGTCAGAACCTCTGAGGGTTCATTTTTGAAATAGAAAAAAATTTTGGCAGAAAAATTACACTTAAAATAATTGTAAGAAATTATATAAAATTAATGGTAATGTAAATTGTATTATTCCATAAATTATATTTATAGTTGTTGCTTATAGGAATTTCTTGAATTATAAAGTGCCAGCATTCGCGGTCATACTTTAAAGAAATTTAAGTTTTCTTTCTATTTATTTTTATATAAATTTATTGGTTAAAAATTAATAGTTAATCGGTAAAATGTTAATATTAATTAGACAAGATAAAAATAAAAAACTTATATATGTAAACTAGGATTAGATACCCTATTATACTTATGAATAAAAAATAGAAAGAGTAAATTTTATTTAATTGAAAATTATTTGCATGGCGGCTTTAAAAACCGAATTAGAGAAATATGTTTGTAATAGAATCTACGCTAAAACCTTTCTATATATTTTCTTACACACCGCCGTCGGAAGTATATATTTAAATTTATAAACTTTTATACATTATTTTATATAATAAGTCAGGTCAACGTGTAGGTAATGATGTAGTATTGATGTATTTCTATATATATTTATTATGAATTAAAATTTGTAATAATTTATGAAACAGAATTTAATTGTAAAAAAAATAAAAATATTTTCTTGAAATTGGCTCTTTAAAGTGTACAAATTGCCCGTCAATCTATAAAAGGATAAGTCGAAACAAAGTTGATTTACTGGAAAGTGAATCAAGTCTAATAAA